TGGGCCTTTCGATACAATCAAATAGATTAGGGCGCCATATTCTAGGAGCCCAAACTATGTGATTGAATAAATCCTCCTCTATCTGTTGCGGATCGAGGGCCCCTTCCCCTTCTTCAAACTCCGATTCGTATTTTTCATATAGAAATCTCTGATCAACGATAGAACAAGATCCATTTTGCATCATATCTAACTGATTCCTTGGTTCGGACCGAAGAAGTAATGTCACTCGATTATTATCAAACTGACTGCAATATTTTTCTGTCCGTGAGGATCCCGCCAGAGCCAGAGTGCCTTCTACTTCTAATAGTAATAATAGTAATAGGCCATGAACTAGATCAGAATCATTCTCAACGAATCCATAAGAAGTGATCCAATTTTTTTCATCGTGTCTGGATGAAGACCAAAGATCTTGAGCGACCGATCCGGCAGAACAACTCAAAAGATAAAGAAGTATCGTTAATTTCTTAATGCTCGTTCCAAGTTCGAAGTACCATTTGTACAAATAAGAATCCCCTCCCTTACATGATTTCTTCTTCATATAGATAGATATAGGATCTATGGGGCAATTACTTAGAAGTACATTTTGTGTAACAGCCCTTCCTATCTGATAGAAAAGGATCCCATGATCCTGAACCGATCTTATCTGGGATCGAAAATCCCAAGTTTTTCTATGAAGAGCTGATCTAATTGTATTAGTTTCTATAATGGATTTCTTCTGTGTAATACTAATTGATAGGGCCTCATTGATAAGTGCTACAAGATCTCGCGCATTGGAACCCATGGTTATGGACCCGAATCCTTTAGTATGGAACATCTTCTTTTCCAAGTGAAATCCCCTAGTATATGAAAGAATGAAAAAGTGCTTTCGTTGTTGTGGAAGAAGAAGCCTTCGTATCTTAATGCATGTATTTAATTTATTCGGAGCTATTAGAGCGGGATCCACTTTTTGGGGAATATGAGTCGAAGCAATAACAAGAATCTTTCCAGTGTAACATCTTTCACAATCCCTGGAGAGATAGTTCTCTAATAGACCGAGGGATAAGTAATTCGACTCATTCACATGCAGATCATGAATGTTTGGAATCCATATTATGCAAGGAGACATTGCTTTTGCTAATTCGAATTGAAGGGTGATATCAAATAGGTCTATTTTCGGCGTCATATACATAGTTAGTACATTCGTCATAGTTAGCAGCTCCGTATCAATATCAAGGTCATCATCACTATCATCAATATCGTCACTATCATCAATATCGATATCATCAATAAGATAACCTTTAGGCTTGTCATCCAGGAACTTGTTCGGAAATACCGTAATGAAAGGAACATAGGAGTTTGTCGCTAGGTATTTGACCAAACAGGATCGTCCAGTTCCTATAGAACCTATCACTAAAATACCTCTAGAAGGGGATAGGGCTAAGCGGAGCGAAAAGGGTTTTCCATGAGGAGATGGGGAATGAAAACTATTAGCCCCACACGAGGCTTGTGAATAAGTGATTGTCTGATAATGAGCAAGGAATATCCGTCTTTCTGCTAAACAGGATCTATTGAACTCATAATTCATTATATCCTTTTGATGAATGTCAACTAAGTATCGTAAGGAAATTGATCCCGGTTGTTCAATCATTTGATAACCAGAGTCATTCTTTGATAAATGATCACTATGAGTCAGACTCAATAGAATTTGATCAATCCTTTTTTCTGTCGTTAAGGTGGAGAACTGAACCAAGAATTCTCTTTCTTCATCATCAATCGAATCACTGTTCGCGACCCAGAATTCTATTTTCTCATCAATCCAATCACCGTTCACGTTTTTTCTTTTTCTTATCAATGAATAGATCTCTTTACTTGTACGACTTAGATGTCTCGTATTTCTCGAAAAAATGATTCGATTGATGGGATTTGGTATGATACTTACAAGATCGATGAGATTGATCTTCCAATATTTCTTCTTAGAACGTATTGATTTGACCCCATAAGCGGGACCACCACCCAATAGCATGTTGCCACCAGAAGCAGAACCCCGTATTTCTTCCAGAGAATCTCCTAATTGTTCCAGAACAACTAGAAAGAGATTCTTTAACCAGAAAGGATTCAGTTCAGATGTAGGATACCTATCCAGAAGTTTTCGAAATTCCATCATGTATGATGGAATCATCAAAGATTTGATCTTTTCTAACTCTGTCTGTAACTCACTAGAGGCTCGGGAAACAAAGAGAAGATGTATACGAACGAGATATCCAGCAACAAGAAGAAGGAAAAAGATGGAATAGAGGAACTCCCGAGCATTTGTTGATCTCAGATGTGCCCATATCAATGGAACGGGTGACTCATTATTTCGATGAATCATTTCTTCGGACAGAAGAAGATTCTGTAAACATTGACTCGAAATCTCACTTATCAGAGTCCATTGTGGAAGAATCTTATGAGGAATTGGCCGTGATATATCTGATCCATGCATCATATCATGAAAAATGGATACAAATTTTTGACTACTACT